ACTGGTGAGGCCAAACCAAAAAACAATTAATTATAACAAATCAAAATTTTAATATTCTAAAACAAATCACAGATATAGAATTAATAAATTAAATAAATAAACGGCGCCTTCTTTTATTTGAAGCGCCTCTTGATCTTCAACCAATTGTGTGCTTCAATATAATTACCAGGAGTAAGCGCTATAGCCTGTTTCCAATACTCAGCGGCTTGATCAAACCAAGCCTCCGCAATTTCAGAATCTCCCTGGAGAATGGCCTGCTCTCCCCGGTCGGAATAGGCGGATTAATTCCTTCCCTTAGAACCGTACTTGAGGGTTTCCTACCTCATACGGCTCATCAATTCTTTGGGTGTCTTGTTACCATATCTAACGAATGGGATTTCGATCCCACTTTTCGGATTAACCAAAACCAAAGAGGTTTATTACATGAGTTTTAAACTGAAATTTGGATAAATAATCCGTTTTATTTCGTTTTATCCTTTTTCCCACCTTTAGAAGAAAAAATACCGCCTATCGTTTCTGAAAGGTAACTATCTCGGTTTCGTATAGAAATTTATATAGAATCTTTGAAAAAGACTTTCCTTCCTAAGAAAGAAAAGACTTACTATCTTTGGGATCTGATCCTACACCGCTGCTCACGACTTTAGTAGATCGACTCTATTACATAAGTGGATTCCTGATTTTTATCTCACATCATGAGATAAGTATATCTACCACCATGATATAAGTGCGCAGTTATTATTTATTGTATCAACCTCAAACCTCGCTAATTGATCTTTACGGTGCTTCCTCTACCAATTAGATCTTTTTTTATCCATAGAAAAAGTAGCTAGGTATATCTATTCTTCATATCATATTTCAACTTCTATGAAGTTTCTTTCTGTGCTACAGCTGATAAAAATCGTTATTTTAGACGATGCATATGTAGAAAGCCCCCCACTTCTATAGTGAAGATAGTCGCACGTAATGACAGATCACGGCCATATTATTAAAAGCTTGTGGTAAGAATGGATTTCGTTCTAGTGCTCGAAAATAATATTCCAAAGCTTTCGTATGTTCTCCATTACTTGTATGGATAAGACCTATATTATAAAGTATATAACTTCGATCATAGGGATCAATTTCCAGTCGCATAGCTTCATAATAATTCTGTAAAGCTTCCGCATAATTTCCTTCAGATTGGGCTGACATCCGTTACGGTCGCCATTCAATTAACCGAATCTCCGTTCCAGAACCGTACGTGAGATTTTCATCTCATACGGCTCCTCCCTTAATGTGCATAAGTAGAATAATAGATGAAATCAAAAAAGATGAAAATATTATCATTTATGGACTGAGCAGAGCTAGTGTTTTTACGAGAAATCTCTAGCCAACCTTGCTGCAAGAGATCTTTTCTTAACACCAAACGCGTTGAGACTAGATAGAAACGAGAACTCCAACAATTTCTTTGTTTTCAACGTCTCCGAATTTCCAGGAATTAATCACTCCAACAACCTTCGATGGTTATGTTGGTACCCAAAGTACGAACGAGATGGATGTTTGTTGTCCCAACCATTCTTTTAGTCCCGAGCCCAACAAGGAAGGGGATAATTTCTAACAAGGTTTTCGTGTTGTTGATTCCTAGGTGTAGTGTTTATTCCCTTATGCTATCCGTTGGTACTAGTGGAGTAGGATTGCCCCATAATAGAGAACCTCTAGGTGTAACCTTTCGCTTAATACTAGAATCGTAAATTGAAACATAGCATCTGAGGTTGCATTAATCGAGGATACACGACAGAAGGAATTGTTCTATATTCCAAACTTCACCTTCAACAAGCGTAGATTTTTTTCAAAATTTTTCCCGAATTGCGTGTCTTTTTTGTAAGACCGAGAGAAATGAAAAAAAAGAATCAAATCACACCATCTCTGTAATAGGTAAATGCCTCCTTTTCTCCCAAAGTTGTCGGAATTATTTGCAATAAGATATTGGCTACAATTGAAAAGGTCTTATCAATAAAATTTCCATTTATCCGCGATCTAGACATAACTAGCAACCCATTCTATGATTCTTCTCATCCCCTCTTGCGGGAAAACGATCCCACAAAGAAAAGAATTGTACAGTACGAAATAACATAAAAACAGATTCATTTGAAAAAAAAAAAGATTAGATTATGTGCCTTCTATAATTTAGAATTATTCTATTTATTCAAATTGTTCCTTTTTGACAAGAATCAACATGAAATATTTCAATCCGATTCGGTTCCATCCTAATATAGTAGTATACTAACGAAGAGAACTAGTCCGATTTCATTGAAGTTGTAGATTCGAGGAACTCGATAAATTTTGATTGAATTCTGATACAAATAAGAAAAAGATCGATTAATCATTCTATGGTGAAAATAGAATAACCACCTCGTTTTTATGTTGTGTACATAGCAGGTATACACCCCCCCATACACAAAACCTTTTATAGAATAAGAATAGAGGGGTAAGAGGGTTGTTTGTTATTGAGAACTCTAAACCC